CAAAAAAGATCAATACACCGAAAACTACACTTAGATTTATTGGATTTGTTGCTAAAATATCGGTATTAAATCCGAAACTCCCGGCGGATGGCCAGTGACCCAAGTAAACGAAAGAATCGGTTAAATTTTTCATATAATCTCCTCTTCTAGCTAAACTATAAAAAAAGAACTCTGTCCTTTTTTTTTTATTCTTTTTATTTTCAATAAAAATAAATTTGAATTTAATAATTTAATTTACCTATTTGGATATTTGTAAACAGAATAAAAAACCTATTCTATTTACAAACGTATTTTCCAAAATTTTTAATTTTCAATAATAATAATGAGACTTATTAGAATTAAGCTAGAATTTGAGACTAAGTTTTATGTCAAGTTCAAAAAACCTAAACCTCCTTTTTTCGCAACACTCCTTAAAAAAAAGTTTCTATTAAACTAAAAGAATAAGGGGAAGGAAGAAAGCGAATCGATGTGCTAATTCCCCATCCTCAAATTAGTCCTTCCCAAGGATTGTTGTCTTAATGAATAATTGTAGGAGTTAAATCTTGATAGAATTAAAAAAACTAAAAAAAAAAAAAATCCAGAATTTTGTGATTTCTGGGATTAAACAAAAGGATTCGCAAATAAAAGCGCTAATGCTACAACCAGGCCATAAATTGTTAAAGCTTCCATAAAAGCCAAACTAAGCAATAAAGTACCTCGTATTTTTCCTTCTGCCTCAGGTTGTCTCGCGATACCTTCGACAGCTTGACCCGCAGCTGTACCTTGACCAACTCCAGGTCCAATAGAAGCAAGCCCAACAGCCAACCCAGCAGCAATAACCGAAGCAGCAGAAACCAGTGGATTCATGATAAGTTCCTCACACCAAAATAAAGAAATAGTTAATGATACAATCATTCAATGACTTAGGACGGAATTATAATTAAGTAATCGCTAAGATTCATCCAGCCAAAAAAACCAAAAACTTTAATTGAAATAATATAATAAAATTATTGAATCATAAGAATTACTTTGATAGTAGTTCCTATCCACGGGATTTTTAAAAATCCATATCCATAATATATATATATACGACTTTTTTATGCCATTTATTTTTTATGAACCATTTTTTGAATTCTTCGTTCTTTTTTTATCATTTTTTCAGCCAATTCACAGATAAAAAGGAAGAACTTCTAATCGAATCCCTATCTAAATAGAAATAGAAATTCACAAAACAAAAGTAGTAGAGCAGATTCAGATTATATAGATCTTTAACTCATATATACCTAGGCAATATCAAATATCACATATACAAGTGTTTCTTACATAACGTAAACCAACTATTCTATAATTAATTGGGCTAACCTAAAAAAGAATATTTGAAAAAAACCGTTAATGATGACCTTCCATAGACTCACCTATATAAGCCGCAGCTAAAGTGGCAAAAATGAGAGCTTGAATCCCGCTTGTAAATAATCCAAGGAACATAACAGGTATAGGAACCACTAAAGGTACTAAAGAAACAAGAACAACAACGACTAATTCATCGGCTAATATATTTCCGAAAAGTCGAAAACTAAGTGATAGAGGTTTTGTAAAATCTTCTAAGATGTTAATGGGTAAAAGAATTGGGGTTGGTTGAATGTATTTACTAAAATACCCTAATCCTTTTTTGCTAAGCCCCGCATAAAAATAGGCTACTGATGTGAGTAAAGCTAAAGCAACCGTCGTATTTATATCATTCGTTGGTGCTGCTAACTCCCCTTGAGGTAACTGGATAATTTTCCACGGTAAAAGGGCTCCTGACCAGTTAGAAACAAAAATAAATAAAAACAGGGTTCCAATAAAGGGAACCCATGGACCATATTCTTCTCCAATCTGGGTTTTACTCACGTCTCGAATGAATTCAAGGACAAATTCAAAGAAATTTTGGCCGTCAGTTGGAATGGTTTGTGGATTGCGAATCGTTAGAACTGCGGAACCTAATAAGATAGCAATTACAACCCAAGAAGTAATAAGAACTTGGGCATGGACCTGGAAACCCCCTATTTGCCAATAGAAATGTTGGCCTACTTCTACACCAGATATCTCATATAACCCTTCTTTTATTAGTGTGTTGATGGAACATGATAAAACATTCATATTGCCCTCTGACAGAAATAAGAACTTTAAATTATTTTGATTCAAGACCCCCCCTTTTTTTTTTTTTTTACTTATTGACTTCAATTTTATATTTTAGTTTTGGATCCCAACTAAACAAATCACACAATATCCCCAGTTTTTTCTCTCTTTTTCTTTTGTACAATTCAGGAGTAGTAACCGATTTTTTAAATCGAAATACAGGGAGCCCCTCCCTCAAAAAAAATTGATTTATTTATCTTATTATTAATCAAGAATTTTGTATATAGCTAGAACGACCCTCACAAATTGCGAATACTAATTTGTTAAGAATGAATCGAATTGAAGCTATAGCGTCATCATTTGCTGGAATAGAAATATCCGCGAGATCGGGATTACAATTTGTATCGATTAAAGAAATGGTTGGAATTCCCAAAGTGATACATTCTCTAAGAGCCGTATATTCTTCTTGCTGATCGAGGATGATTACAATATCAGGCAATCCCGTCATATATTTAATCCCGCCTAGATATGTTTCCAAGCGAGATAATTGTCTCTTCAACACAGCTGCATCCCTTTTCGGAAGACGGTTGAATCCCTCTGTCTTTTGTTCAGTTCTCAAGTCCCTAAACTTATGAAGTCTTTTTTCTGTAGTGGACCAATTTGTTAACATGCCGCCGAGCCATTTTTTATTAACATAATGACACCGAGCCCGTATTGCAGCCCGCGACACTAAATCGGCTGCTTTATTTTTTGTCCCAACAATTAAGAATTGTTTTCCCCTACTTGCTGCATCAAAAACTAAATCACAAGCTTCTGATAAAAAACGAGCAGTTCTAGTCAGATTTATAATATGAATACCTTTACGCTTTGCAGAAATATAAGGTGCCATTCTAGGATTCCATTTCCTCGTACCATGTCCAAAATGAACTCCTGCTCTCATCATCTCTTCCAAATCGATGTTCCAATATCTTTTTGTCATTTCTTTTCACACTTAAAAAGGGGGGCACCCCAAACTAAAATAAATTTTTGTTCCGATGGAACCTTCTCTTGTACCAGGGATGGCCATTTATGCATGAACCAAGCCATTTTTTTTTTATTCATTATTATCTTTATTAGTGTTAACAAATTACCAAAACAAATGACTACAGCAAACAATAAAAAATAAAATTAAAAATAGTCCGCTATTAGAAATCATTAAATCCTAGAAAAGTCAGATTTGGAAATAGAAGAGTCACAAAATTCCCTGTGGTAGAATAAAATATCTCTCATATCTCCCTCGAATAAAGCTAAATTCTTTGTTTTTTTTTCCAAAAGAATGTTGGTATGTTGCCGTGAACAATGCACCAATCCTTTATTGAATCCGGTCCCGGCGGGGATCACCCCCCCTAAAACAACATTTTCTTTCAGGCCTTTCAACCAATCGATACGACCCCGAAGAGCGGCTTTTGCTAAAACTCGAGCAGTTTCTTGAAAACTTGCTTCGGATATAAAACTTTGAGTATTCAAAGATGCTCGAGTTATTCCTAATAAAACGGCTCGATAACAGATTGCTTCTTCTAAAGCACGCCCCGTTCGTTCTGCTCGTAACAATCCAATAAGTTCTCCAGGTAAAAAAACATTAGACATTCCCTCTTCGGAAACCAAAACTTTTGATGTTATTTGACGTACAATAATTTCGATATGCCTATTATGAATCTGCACCCCCTGGGATCGATAAACCTTTTGAATCTTATTAACCAAAGAAATACGACTTTGCACTATAGTTAGCTCAGCACCAATCAAGAATCCCCAAGGAATTCCAAGAATTCTTGTTATACACTTGTTCCAACCCTTAATCCGCTTTTCTAAGTTCAGCGATATTGAATCAATCGAGCGGACTTCTAAAACTTGTTCTACTTTTGGAAGACCTTGTGTTATATCACCGGATCTCGATTTTTCATATATAAATGTAACTAATGTATCCCCTTCGTAAAGAATTTCTCTGTAATGCCCATGAACTTTTGCTCCCGGAGTAGCCAAATAGGGCTTCGCAGATCTTATTACTACAGAATCCCTTTGAACAATTAAAACTTGACCCGATTTTAGGTGCGGTTCTTTTTTGGCTATACATAAATTTTCACAAAAAAATTGTCCAAGACTAATTATTGTGGACGTTTCCTCACAATAATTATGATGATAATTTTGATGAAGAAAATACCAATTCAATTTGAATGGATTCAAAACAACGTTACTGTATGGGTCGAGATTAAAAATTTTTCCGTTTTCATCGATTAAATAAGAGTTAATTACTTGAAAAATATATTTTAAGTTATCAAGTTGCAAATATTTAATTAAAGAGATCTTATTATAAGTTAGTAAAGGCAAAAACGAATAAAAATTTGAAATTTGGGTAGCTGTTCCTAAGGGGCCCGACGAATTTTTAATTGTAATTAGAGTATTTTTTTTTATTGATTTGTTTATCACATTGTGATATTTTACATGATTAAATGGACCCATTCTAAAACAATTAGATGATGATAAAATTAACAAAGATTGGGATTCCTTATTTCGATTTAAGAACATACGAATAGTTCCGTGATTTTGTCTAAGTGATTGTTGAAGAATGCCAGCCTTGGGCGAAATCGAATAAAACGGATTCATGTGATCTGCAGAGATCAATCCCGAATCTGGCGAATTATTCCTTTTTCTTATATATGAAATATGGGATTTCACTAAGCCAATTCTTATGAAATCTTGAATCAAACCCTTTGTACTTACTTCAACAAAGAAAGCCCGGACCTCCTCGAGGGAAGAATTTTTGTTGTCTTGGTCCCAATTCAAGACTAAACAAGTTCGAACTAATTGAATACTTGTGTCAGAAATTCCTCGAGTGGGTTTGCCATTTCCATAAAGGATATAGTTGA